AAATCTCTATTTCATACATATCTACATATAGAATGTAGAATGACTCTATGTAATAAACTATTTATCAGTTGCAAAGAATTTGGTTCTGGCAAGGAAATGCTCAATATCCAAGTAGGCTTACAAATTTGATCATGATCAAGTGCTTTTTGGATTGTCTCATGTCTTTTGGTTGGTACTTATCCCCACAACATCTCAATTTTATTACGTACAAAAATACAAAGTTTTTACTTGTTACTAATAAAGTCTAGCCCCTGTTCTTCCTTAGATCCCTTATTTCACTCCGATAGTATCATAGATCAGGGTCGATGCAGAGGAAATGAATGCATCTACATACTATAAGAAACTTACTGAGATGACTTAAGATTACTATAGAATTCATACGAAATACTCATTAGTAAAATTAGAAATTATAAGAAATTTTTTTTAAAAAGTGGACTAGATCACTGATTCTAGGGATCTCACGGAGCCTTTTCATGTAGCACATGATTAGAGTATGATCATAGAAAAGATTCTCCTCAAGCGAACCGGCCTATCCTATCCTATATAAGGGGACTGACGTGATGGTTGGATATGGAGACACATTGGGTTGTGAATTGCAACGTGGCAGATAAAATAATATATCTGCATGACCAATCAATAGTTCAAGTCACACACTCCCATAATCCATCCTCTTTTAGAAAAATATACTTCAACTATTTCTATTCAATCAACAAGGAAATACTTCATAGTTGAATAGAAGTATCCAAATAACATGCCTTATTTTTTCAATAATCCATATTTGTAGCAATGAAAGACTCTTGTTCCTCCCCGATATGAGAAATTAAAAATATCTAGAATATTTATTCTCTATAAAGGACCCGAAATACCTTGCTTACGTATCATTGGAAAGTGCATTAACATAAATACGGCAGTAAGAAGAGGCAATACAAAAGTATGTAAACTATAAAAACGAGTCAAAGTGGATTGGCCCACACTAGCACTTCCACGTAATAATTCTACCAAAGGCGATCCTATTATAGGAATAGCCTCAGGCACGCCTGTTACAATTTTGACTGCCCAATAGCCAATTTGGTCCCGAGGTAAGGAATAACCAGTTACGCCAAAAGATGCGGTCAATACAGCCAGAACCACCCCTGTGACCCAAGTTAATTCGCGGGGTTTTTTAAACCCACCCGTAAGATATACACGAAATACGTGTAAGATCATCATTAAAACCATCATACTTGCTGACCATCGATGAACTGATCGAATTAGCCAACCAAAGTTGGCCTCAGTCATTATGTATTGAACAGAGGCAAAAGCCTCTGTAACAGTTGGACGATAGTAAAAGGTCATAGCAAAACCCGTAGCTACTTGTACTAAAAAACAAGTAAGCGTAATCCCCCCCAGACAATAAAATATGTTGACATGAGGAGGAACATATTTACTAGTTATATCATCTGCAATCGCTTGAATCTCGAGACGTTCCTCGAACCAATCATATACTTTATTGAGATAGGTAACCCGAGAAGGATTCCCCCTCTGAGAGCCGTATATGAGAATTTCATCTCGTACGGCTCAAGGCGAAACACACAAATACTGATTTCAACGGATATGGAATAGAAGAGTTTTCAACTTCTTGGAGCTTAGCTCCTTTACTCGATTCGACCCAAAGATACGAAGCGAAGTAAGAAAAATCCGGAATTTCTTCTTTGTGATGATAATGCCAAGAAATAAAATCTCAAGTTGGCTCATGCATCTGTCTTTATGTTTATCATGACAGGCCTCTTGAATCTTCTCTTCCCTATTTTTTTTTTTTTTTTTTTTACTTTTTTTATAGGAATTCTCTTGTTGAGACCCTATGAATCAATCGAAACCTCAGATTCATACTAGAACCACGATGATTTAAGCTCAACTCAAAGGTTCTCTGAGTTAAAACCATTTGATCATCACCCCTTCAATGAATCTAATAACTCAACGAAATCTAGAGAAAGAGTTTTCTTTCGGTCAAAAGAAGTCTGAAGAAAAAAAAATTGGATTGAGAAAAGGCCTCTTTCTATTTTTTTTTTAGTCCAGTTGCGAGGTCTGAATAATAGGTATGAATCATAGTTTCAATATTTATTTTCTTGATCTATTCTATATAGTCCGTGCTCCAGAGACTCTAATAAATATCTGACGAGGTAGAATCATCTTGATAGAGATGACAGGTCCATTCTCTGTATTATAAATAGGATCAATTATAACAAGTCACACGCTCATATTCCGGAAATTCAATATTGAAACTTCACGATCGAACTACCAGAATGGTCTATCAATACAAGTCTTAAGTTGAAACATTCAGTATTTTAAGCATGAAGTAATGCTAAGTAAAATACTCTTTGTTTTTATGAACTAATTCATTGAAATTTCATCCAGTAAAACTGATGAATTATAAATTTCCAAAATAATAGATAGAAATATTGCAAATAGAGCCATTGCGATTCCCATAAGCGGTGTAGTCCCCCACCCCGGAGCTACTTTTCCATATTCCGAATTCAATGGTTTCAATAAATTCCCTACGCCAGTTCGTCTTGGACCAGATCTAGAACTACTCTCAGCGATTTTTGTAGCCATAAATCCTCTTTCATCATGGGTTGTTGTTGACTTTGTATACCATTCCGTTGTAGTTGTAAATAAACGAAATTATCGCGATCCGTTGGGATCTTTAATTTTTTGAAAAAAAAAAAAATGGAAACAGCAACCCTAGTCGCCATCTCCATATCCGGTTTACTTGTAAGCTTTACTGGGTACGCCTTATATACCGCCTTTGGGCAACCCTCTCAAAAATTAAGGGATCCTTTCGAAGAACACGGGGACTAGTTGAAGTAATGAGCCCCCCCAATATGAATATGGGGGCTCATTACTTCAACGGAAATAATGAAAAATCATTTCATTTTTTTCGTTGGAACTTTTGGCGGTTCTCGAAAAAAGATAGCGAAAAAGATTATCCCTAAAGTCGAAACTAAGAGGAATGTATAAACCAATGCTTCCATAGATTTGATCGTGGTTTACAATTATAGCTTCCACACCTATTCATTTTGGATCATTAACTATTACTATATTCTAATAGACTCTATTATTATATAACTATGGAGTATAGAAGATATTCAAAAATATTGAATATGAAATAGATAATAGATCAAAATACAAATACTAAAATAAAATAACAAAAAGAGAGATAAAAGATGACAAAGGGATTTTGTATCAGACTGCTTGTCTCCTTGTAGTTGGATCTCCAAGTTTTTGGAATGCTCCAAATTCTACTTGAGCATCCAAATCTGGATCAATACCGGCAAAAACATCTCTGAACAAGGTTCTGGCGCCGTGCCAAATGTGTCCGAAAAAAAAGAGCAAAGCAAACGTAGCATGTCCAAAAGTGAACCAACCCCTCGGACTGCTACGAAAAACGCCATCGGATTTCAAAGTAGCCCGGTCTAATTCAAAAATTTCACCTAATTGGGCACGTCTAGCATATTTTTTCACAGTAGCAGGATCACTATAAATGACTCCATTGAGTTCGCCACCATAGAATTCAACAGTTACCCCTACCTGTTCAACACTATACTTGGATTCCGCCCTTCTAAAAGGAACATCGGCCCTTACAATTCCGTCTCCATCTATTAAAACTACTGGAAAGGTTTCAAAAAAGGTAGGCATACGACGTACAAAGAGTTCGCGCCCTTCTTTATCTCTAAATACGGGGTGCCCTAACCACCCAACAGCTATTCCATCCCCGTTATCCATCGAGCCTGCTCTAAATAATCCCCCTTTCGCCGGATTATTACCAATGTAATCGTAAAAAGCTAATTTTTCGGGAATTTTAGACCAAGCTTCCGATAAGCTCAGATTTTCAGCTAGTCCGGCCCCAACTCTTCTATATATTTCTTGCTGGAAGTACCCCTGATCCCACTGATAACGAGTGGGGCCAAATAATTCTATTGGGGTAGTTGCTGAACCATACCACATAGTTCCAGCAACAATGAAAGCTGCAAAAAAAACAGCAGCAATACTACTGGAAAGCACAGTTTCAATATTACCCATGCGTAATCCTTTGTATAGACGTTGAGGCGGACGGACACTAAGATGGAATAGACCCGCTAATATGCCCAATGTACCTGCTGCAATATGATGAGAAGCTATTCCTCCCGGAACAAAAGGATCAAAACCTTCTGCACCCCACGCTGGATTTACAGATTGTACCTTTCCAGTTAGTCCATAAGGATCGGACACCCATATTCCAGGACCATATAAGCCTGTTACATGAAATGCACCAAAGCCAAAGCAAGCCACTCCTGAGAGAAATAAATGAATTCCAAAGATCTTGGGCAAATCCAAAGAAGGTTTTCCCGTACGTTCATCAGAGAATATTTCTAGGTCCCAATAAACCCAATGCCAGATAGCTGCCAAGAAGCACAAGCCAGAAAACAAAATATGCGCCCCTGCCACGCCTTCATAACTCCAAATGCCCGGATTCGTTATAGTCCCTCCCGAAATACTCCAACCCCCCCACGAATTGGTTATTCCTAAACGAGTCATGAAGGGTATAACGAACATGCCCTGTCTCCACATTGGATCAAGAACAGGGTCAGAGGGATCAAAAACCGCTAATTCATATAGAGCCATTGAGCCGGCCCAACCAGAAACTAGAGCTGTATGCATTATATGTACAGAAAGCAATCGACCGGGATCATTCAATACAACAGTATGAACACGATACCAAGGCAAACCCATGTAAATACCCCTTTCTAAAAAAAAAAATAGACATTATATAACTTTATCGCATTAGAAAAGACTAGACCGTGTACTTCACCCGTTTGGCATATTTTGTATAGGAAAGAATGAATATTTATTTGTATTCCTTTCTTTTCTTTATAAGAACAAAGAGAAACAGATCTTATTCTATACCCGATAAGCACCAATACGCAATGGGAGGGTTTTGCGGAAAAGAGTGCATAGATACTTATTTATTCTTTGAAATCATTCGAACAATCGGCCGATCCGATCGATCCCATTCGTTCCAATTTTTCTTTATTAATTCTGTCCTCCTCTATGAACCTTCCAGTCCATACCTATAGACTAAAATTCTATCTATTATCTATAGTTCTACCATTTTCTATAATATAGAGAATATTAGATTAGAATCTAAAAAAAATATCTAGAATATTTGAATAGAAAATAAAAAAAAAAAAAAAGAATAATGAGGACAATAAAGCCATTKTTACGCTTCCATATTAAAGTCAAGCATAGTACTTCATTTTTTCTTTATTTTAATGCCCATTGGTGTTCCAAAAGTACCTTTTCGGAGTCCTGGAGAGGAAGATGCAGTTTGGGTTGACGTATAGTGCGACTTGTCAGACATATTGGTCATATGGTATTTCCCCGTTATCTCCTCCGATCGAGTAGTATATGTTTCGCCCAATCCAATATTCCATATTTTATTGATGAAACCATCAAGAATTCGGAGCGTGAAGCACAATAATTCCTGTAGGGAATCCATATTATCAATTAGAATAATTGATGGTTTACTTGGACTGATAAAATAAAGTATCCAGGCTCCGTTCAGATAATACCAAATTTTCAATGGTAAGAGTAATGTAATAATATAAATATGAACTAGAAAAAAGATCTAATTATCATAATTAAAATATAGAATAAAAATCTAATGAAATTATTAATGAATTAGGAGATTCATTATAAGAATCTTCTATCTTATATTCTATATTCTATGGAATACATTATTACACGATTAGCGCTTGTATCATAGTCTATTCTTAGACTGACTATAGGGATCATCTCAAACTGCCTACTCCAATGGAGTAGTATGATGAATACATCAAATAGTTTAGGGAAAGATATGAAATGAATAGAAAAACAAGTGGTACTGAAACCATTTGCCCTATATGCGCGAATGGAATTCGGACAAATCTTCCCCCGGAGTAGAACAAGAACCTAAAAAAATGAAAAGGGCCCATTCAGGAACAAGAAAATTACATCGTAATTTGAATTTCGATGAAACAATACATCAATGAGAAGTTAGTTCAATAAGTTCAGAAAATTCTTTTTTATTTTCTACATTATAGAATATAGGGAAGGGAGGGAGGCCAAAACTCCTGGTAAAAAAGAAAGAAATAGGACTGGAATCGACACATTGCTTTTTCACAATTTTTTTGAACCGTATGCATCCAAAGATGCACGTACGGTTCCTCAGGGACACAATTTTGCCCTAATCAACCGACTTCATCGAGAAAGATTACTTTTTTTAGGCCAAGAGGTTGATAGCGAGATCTCAAATCAACTTGTCGGTCTCATGGTATATCTCAGCATAGAAGATGATACTAGGGATCTTTATTTGTTTATAAACTCTCCAGGCGGATGGGTAATACCAGGAATATCCATTTATGATACTATGCAATTTGTGTCACCGGATGTACATACAATATGCATGGGATTAGCCGCTTCAATGGGATCTTTCATTCTGGTCGGAGGAGAAATTACCAAACGTCTAGCATTCCCTCACGCTTGGCGCCAATGAGTTTTTATTTGAGATGAGAAAAAAGAAGACTATGCCTTCGCTGTATCAAATATGAATCAAATAAAGAATAAGTAATAATAGCATGGCACTTCGAGTTCGATATGAACAAACCATTATTGTTTTTTTTCACATGAGATTTTGTATCGAGATAGTAGTATGAAAGAAGGGTTATTCCCAATTTGATCTTATGTGTCAAGAGTCAATTTCAGCGTCACAAACCCTTTTTCTTCCACATCAGAAGTCTCTTTCTTGTCTTTATGTTATGAGAGAAAGAGTAAAAAAGGAAAAAAGGATTTTCTCCTTCTCGGATCGTATCAAAAAGAAACTTTGGGATTGCTAAACCACAGACGAGATCAATAGATAAAGCAACAGAACCATCATAGTATTTTTGTTATGAAAGGAAGGGTGGTAAATGGATCATTTAACGATTTGAATCAGATGGATTCTCTAGAATTGATTCTATCAAAAATGAATTCCATTGCAGAGCCGTATGCAATGTACAAAAGATGCCCGTACGGTTGTTTAATTCTATTTTTTTATACAATCGTGCAAGATAGAGATAAAAGAACCGTTCATGATGTATATAATCAGGGTTATGATTCACCAACCTGCTAGTTCTTTTTATGAGGCACAGGCAGGGGAATTTATCCTGGAAGCAGAAGAACTATTGAAGCTTCGCGAAACCCTCACAAAAGTTTATGTACAAAGAACGGGCAACCCTTTATGGGTTATATCCGAAGATATGGAAAGGGATGTTTTTATGTCAGCAACAGAAGCCCAAGCTTATGGCATCGTTGATCTTGTAGCGGTCGAAAATAAAAATACTGGGGATTTTATATAAATTCTCAATATAGAATATCATTGAAAATTTGGAATTTTCCGTGATTCTCTATTGAATAGAAATCATTCATAATAATCAACCATCAGGTTAAGATCGATCTAAGCCAACCCGCTCTATTCTATCTAGAATGAGATTCTATAGACACAACATGCCAACCATTAAACAACTTATTAGAAACGCAAGACAGCCAATAAAAAATGTCACGAAATCTCCCGCTCTTCGAGGATGTCCTCAGCGTCGAGGAACATGTACTAGGGTGTATGTGCGACTCGTTCAGTTCAGATAATGAGTTTGAAGAAATAAAAAAAAATTCTTTACGACCACTACCGATGAATAGGATAGATAGAGTATAATACGGACATTTTATTTACTATTTTCTAATATATATAAATGAAAATCTATCATCTACCTATATGAAATTTATGGTTCCTATTGGTGCAAATCCAATCACTCCGTTTGAGATGCGAAGCAATTCTCCATTGGTAGCAAATAGTTATCCATTAAGCGGAAAAAAATAGTTTGATAAGAAGCAAAAAAGTTATGCTCTTATTCTTGAAAAAACGGACTAACAGGGTAAGCTACCCAGCCAACTTTCAGAATTCAATGCCGTCACTGTATGGATAGCTTTTTTGTGAAAAGGACTATTTATTACTTTCTAATTCAAATTGAAAAATAGATGGGTAGAGCCAAAGAGTGTGAACTATACAAGTTCACAATCCAATTTGATGAAATGAAAGAAGAGGCTCCGGTGTATAGAGAGGACCTCACCGTTTCAGAAGTTGCCATAGAAACGAGGGAACCCACTATTCTTTTTTATTTAGTAGCAGTTTATTTCCTGGCGAGATACCTGGAAGAAAGAAAAAATTGTGGTTGGGAAGGTCATAGCAGCAAAAGCCATTGGAATTTCTATTTTATATATTGGAAGAATCCGTTTTGTTATTAATCGACCGGAGGAAAGGGATGACTGAAAGAAGATAAATCAATTAGTTATTCAATAAAGTTTCATTTGATTCAATGACTAGAGTTAAACGAGGATATGCAGCTCGGAGACGTCGAAAAAAAATTTGTTTATTTGCATCAACCTTTATAGGGGCTCATTCAAGACTTACTCGAACAACCACTCAACAAAGAATGAGAGCTTTGGTTTCCTCTCATCGAGATAGGAACAGGAAAAAGAGAGATTTTCGTCGTTTGTGGATCACTCGTATAAATGCAGTAACTCGTGAGGATAGGGTATTTTCTAGTTATAACCAATTTATACACAATCTGTACAAGAGCAAATTGCTTCTGAATCGTAAAATACTTGCGCAAATAGCCTTATCAAATAAGAATTTTTTTTATATGATTTCCAATAAAATAAAGGAAGAAAAGAATCTTAATAGAATCTATACTATACAAGAATGATTGAAAATGATTGAAACAGAATTTCCCGGAGAATGAACTCCGGGAATCTAGAAGAAAAATCAATGAACATTTGAGTAGTAGGAATAAACGAACATCTTTCAATAAAAAAAGATTCCTTCCCCATTTTTCCTTTTTTATAACACAAGAACCCAATATGTATTCTAGGGGTTTTGAGCAAAACATGAATCTGAGCTTGAGTTCCGATTGGAGTTTTGGGAAGTATATCTATTTATTTTTGGTTCTAGGGATCAACTCCGCTCTATCCAATTGTTTCTCATTATTACGAAAAGGTAACGAAGATAAAATACGAGCTTGTTTTATAGCAATAGTAATTAATCGTTGTTGTTTCAAGGTCAACCTATTCACCCGTCTAGATAAGATTTTTCCCTGTTCACTAATAAATCGACTAATTAAACTCATGTTTCTATAATCGATTCGATCCCCCGATCCAATTGGGGGTAAACGTCTACGAAAAGATCGCTTGGATTTACGAAAAAGTTGTTTGGATTTATCCATGGTTTGCTTATCCCTTTTTTGTTTATTATTATATATGTGAAGTCCCGCTCCTTGAAAAAATAACACACGCATTCTGTTCCATCTATTTCTTTATTTCTCCATGAATCGTATACTTTTTACAATAGCAACAAAATTTTCTCAATTCTAATTGACTGGGTGTATTGTGTCGATTCTTTTGAGTAATATATCTAGAAATGCCCGGCGATTCTTTATTAATACCCTTTCGAACACAACAGGTACATTCCAAAATCACTAGAATTCTTATATCTTTACCCTTAGCCATGAACCTCCTTTTCATTTTGTATTGACTTCACTTTAGAACTCTCCTCATTTTCTTTTTGATCCGAACCCAATAAAAAGAAAAGAATTTCTATTCTATATTAAGAAAAGTTACTAACTCGAAATACAATTTGTAAATATTTTTTTTGAAGTACTATACGAATTCTTAGTAATTACTCTAATTAGAAAGAAAGATAAGAATATAGTAAAAATTCAGTAATACAATTCTTCCTATCCTAAAAAAAAGGGGGGGAATGGAATCGGAGCCATTTTACGTAGAATTTATTTCAAATCTTCTTCATTTCCTCACATATAAATACAATGATTCACTCAAAATGAAAAAAGGGGAATGACAGGGCATCTGGAAATAAACGATTAATTTCTATCAATAGACCTGCTAAAGACCCAAA